GCCAAATGCTCTTGGATGGGTAGTTGAATAGAGGGAGAAATCCTTTTTTCTCCTTCATATTGAATGTAGTCTATCACTTTGAGATCATGATAACCTTGTGAATTGATATAAATTATGGCATGCATCTCTGAGTAGAGTGGCATGGCCAAACATCATCCCAGAAACGAATCAGCTTACCATTGCCCAACCAAAGTATAGCCCAAGTTCTGCCTGAAAGTCTTTCTGTATCAAATAAGACCTTTCTTTCAGCAGTTTTTCTTTCTAAAAGGTTGAGGTTATTCTGGGCCGGGCTTGGATGGCATCGAGGTTGGCTCTTCCAGTTGTTTTTGCTGTACTGTCTGTTCCAATTGGCGGCCGAGCGCTAACAAACATATGGTAGACCAGACAGCTGTTCTGGTTATGTTCTTCCTATTAGGGGAGGTGAAGCTATATTAGATTACGTAGGTGACGAGAATAGAATACTATATTGGGCTATTCTAGTTCGATGCAAGAAGATAAATGGGGCCGAGGCCCTTATTATATTATACAGCAGGCTTGGGTTTTCTTGCTACAGACGAGAGAGACAGAGATCTCAAGGAGCAGACCATTATTCACCGACAGACGCAGTCTATTCTCGCCGATCGGTATCAGGTGCCCCCCTCTTCTCCTCAAAGGTTCTCATTCGACGATTCCCTTTCTTCTAGCAGCTGAGTGAGGATCCGCTGTCTTAGTTGAAGTTGTTCCGGTGTAGCTAGCTGCTCTTCCTTTTGGTTTGGTCCGACGGGAACTGCTTGTTTTGTTTCAGGAGTTCCGCTTCGTGCCTTTCCTGTCTGGTCGGTCGGGTGGGTGAGTAAACTTACTCTCCTTATCGCTCCGTGGGGATATAGAGCGGGCCAATGATGAATTGAATCTTCCCTCTTCGTAGTATTCCATGCTGCAGCCGATTATCCAACCCTGGAATTAGCACCGGATCATTTGGAGACGACTGCACCGGACGTACAAAATAGGGTCAGAGGAGGACCCCACGGTTACTGTAGAGCCAGTAGTGGGGGTCTTTCCTCAGATTCTTTCTTAAATACGAAAAGTCTGGTGCCCCGCTCGCCATTCATTGAGAGCAAGCTCTAACTATCAGTTCTCACTCAATCCAAGAGCTAAAACGAAGCATTCATTTCATCTTCTTCCTGTAGCGCATCCGGCTTTCCATCATATCGCTTTACATGGGTAAACTACGAAGAAAGCACTTGGTCCTTGTTGACCCCTCAATAGAATGGAATTGAAGACCTGGACTTGGCACTGAATTACTCCTCCCCTCTGCTGATTAAGTTAAGATCCTCAAAAGAACGCTCTAGGGGCCCCTACGTGACTAAAGGTTCGTTTCTACTCCGCTTTCGACTCTTCCACTGGTTGGTGACCTGGGGTGAAGAAGCATCGCAAGACCCTCTTTTTTAGGTAAAGCTTTTCATTTTTCAAAATCTAATAAGTAGAATCAGAGCACTGATCCGCCTGTGAAAGAAAGCTTTCGTCGATCGCTTGAAAGAAGTAAGTTCTATCTTTAGAAATTGAGATTTGGTTGGTCTTCCATCTACTAAGGTAGAAATCCCTAATGGAATCGCCTTAAATTAAATAAAATTTCATCTTACTCTATCTCTATCCTGATAGCCAGTTTAGCAAAGCCTCTGAACGATGTAAATCCACCGCTAAGACGACCCCCGGGCTCGCTCTCTACCGCAGGTTATATTTGCACGTGTTGGGTACTATCACGCTCAATTTCAGCCATTCCCTTCTTCGTGTAACAGATGTGCCTTGCTCTTCCTTCGTTTTCGTGGGCGGTTTAGCGCTGCTTTTGGTGGACATAGAACCTATAGTCGACATCATCCGTTATCGGCTGCCCATTGGAGGAACAGGAAGAAGCCACCGTATCTGATCCCTAACTCCAACTCCATAAAAGAAGAAGTCGTAGGGACTCCATTCACGGGCACCTCTTCGGGTTAATAACCAAATCCTCGTCTTAGAGCTAGAGCTATGGAGTGTGAAAGACAAAGTATAGTTGTAAGTTGGAGTTCCTCTGAGCACACAAGAAAGAGTGCCGCCCGGGCTTTCAGTTTCGTTAGCATCATGCGACAGGTAGTACTTCCGTCGCCTCCGATACCAGGCCATAAAGTGTTGGAGGGGAGGCACAGGATCCCGGGGAGAGTATAAGTGTTTGCTAGCGGCCCCAATCAATGCCCAAGGGCAGAAGCGCTGTGCGAGAAAACCATACATTATTCCATTCCGACCTAGATTACTCCTCTGCGATGCTACTAGTCCTTTCTTCTTACAGTGATGAGAGTTCAGTCATTCGAAGCTCCGTCCGCTCCTGATCCCGATGCCGCTTTTGACTTTAGTTCCCAGGTTGTTTCGGAAGTCCATCCCACTGCTAGCCCAAAGCAGTAGTCTTTAGTCTTTCTTTGAAACCAGTTTTTTTCACTCGCTTCAATCTTGGTTACGGATTCATTTCATTAATCTAATAGGGCGAGCTAAAGGCCTTCGTTCCTCGGATTGGGAAAAGAGATCGGGATTGAAGCACCTTTATCTTGGTCGGGGCCTGCCACTCAGTGATAGCACGGACCTTCTCCTTGTCCATGCGTATAGTTCCAGCCCTTATACAGTGGCCGAGGAACATCATTTCGTGCTGCGGGAATGAGGAGAGAAGTTAATATGAAAGTCTCACAAGAAGGATGGAATCGTGGAATTGATTGGGGTTAGAAAAGTTCCTTAAGCTAAGGTAACTCCAGGATACAGGGACGAAGTGGCCTACTAGGGTTTTCTTAGGACTCTAAGAATAAGAAGAGCTTATTCATTCCACTTTCCTTTTTCCTTTCAAGGAAGAGTTTTTTTAGATCAATGAAGGAGAAGGAAGAGGGCACAGGAGATTCGATTCAGTCAGCTTGGTTCTTGACTTTGCCATTTAAAAAGAACTATTCAAGTGAAGTGCAAGATCCATGACCCGACCGCTTAGCCTATGTAGGGGGAAGATCATACCGGAATGAAATTATGCCTTTAAAGAAGGACTTTCAGGTAAGCATGCATAGCTTGATGGGAAAGATAATAGAAGGAGTAGGTTATCTTATAGTATCAGTATCCCTCTATCCATCTGTCTTGCATTGCTTTGCTTCACTGGAGCTTATATAAATAAAGCGGCGATACGAAGAATAGAGAGAATCTGTTTGTGTAGATGGACTGACTTTACTACCATCAAAGCTAGCTTCCGGTTCTATTCCTTTTTCTTTGAAGTAAAGGCTTGGTATCGACGAATAAATAAGCTCTTTCTACTTTTCCCTAAAAGCTCATCCTAAGGAAAGCAGTTTTCGCTCGAGAAGATAGCTTAAGTTATAGTTATCACAGCTAAAGCGATAGCAACTCATGAACGAAGCGCTCGACCATAGGGAACGAGCGGAATAAAAGTAGCGAATTAAGGGTTAGGTAAGTAGCAGAAAACTTAGGTATCTTCTACCAGGGTGATAGACTTACATTTTGGCAATGGCACATAGCTGGAACGCCCTTCTATCCTCTCATATTATGCCACAAGCCTGATAGCCAAATGATAGAGGCGCAGGGGATTCATTCGGGTTCTCAGCTAGCTGCCATCTAGAGTATATAAAGCAGCTTGAGTAGTAAAGTCTTGTGCTATGAACGTATAAGCGGGTAAAGAGTACATTGAGCGACCAAGAAATCAATAACCCCTAAAGAGGCTAGAGCAAGGCCTAATTGAAAATGAATCGAATTCTTAATTGTGTCATATTAGAACGAATGCAAGACTAGAGGACTCCCAGGAAGATAAAGTGAAAGCGGAGGAATGTGGCTTCTGGTCTTTCACCATTGGGCTATCGCTTAGGAAAGCTGCCTGCTTTTTCTTTATGGCTTGAGACTGTGGTAACTCTTCACTTGACGAAAGAACCTCTTTTTCGTTTCGCACCTTCAGTGAGCGAGTACTTTTTCTGTTCTATCTTTTGAGTCTTGCAGTAGTAAGGTTCATCTTCTTTTCCCTGAGTCCTAAGGGTTTCATCTCAAGCATTCCAACTCTATCTTAGCCCGTATATGTAGTAGGTCTGATAGTTTTTTCCGTATGAAAAGGAGGAAATTACGTCTGTGAGACTGTGGTACCTCCTGCCAGTAATGATTTCTCTTTTTGAGCGATTTCAGTTCCTTACGTTCTTGAGTCACGATCGATGGAAAATCCTCTAGCTTGGCCAAATTACTTTCATCGTGTAAGCACCAATGCTCTTGCTCAAGCCGTTAATGTGGTCGAAGAGTCTTTCCCTTCAGGCATTAAGAACTCAAGCCGGAAGAAGAAAAAGAGGCGCGCACCCCCTCACACAACTACTTATAGGACCAGTCGAAAAGAAAATGCACCTTAAACAGAAGGGGACACTAGCCCAGTTAAGAAAAGCCACCCTAGCAGAATGGGGAAAGGCATACTACCTACCTCTCCTCTGACTCCATTTACCTTAGAATAGGCGGCGAAACCGCCACAACATATATCTTGTTCCGTGCTATTGAGAGATAGGGGACAAAACGCCCTTAGACCTATACCGGCGGGGAGCAGCGGATACACTTCAGAGATAGGAAAAAGGTTCGAAGAAAAAGGATGCTAAATGGTATGGTAAAGTAAACCCTTGTAGGACCACCGAGGCTGGAACCAAGTAAAAAAAGAAAAAAAAAAAGAAAGAAAAAATGCCTGCCCGCGGAAAAGCAGTTGGGCATTCTCCATGAAAGCAGAGGCCCTCGCTCGAAGATAAAACAGAATGAAAAGCACAGCCGGCGGACCACGAGAGGTCATTTTTTACGTAGGAATAGCCTAGAGGGAATCGAATACTCGACTTAGACACAGGGGATAGCCGGACGAGGGGACCTACGATTGAAATTCTGTTAAGGAAATGGCCAGACCATATGTCAATGGCGGCACATAAGCTCGCTCGCTCACACCTTTATTCGATTCGAAGTACCTTCCACGATTGGACCACTTTTTAGGAATTGAATCCTTTTCAGACAAGCAGACCGGACAGCTAGGACGGAATTGACCACATCGAAAGCAGACCAAGAGCATTTCCCTAAAAGCGGGGCTTCCCTATTAGACTGCCCCTCAAGAAGGAAGAAGCAATCTGATGCCTCTCTTTCTCCTTAGTCTAGAGTGGAGGTTCAAGATGAGAAAAAGCGGATTGGGAGTTATGCCAAAAATACCAGGTTTTCTCAAACTTTGGAGATTGAGATGTCCCTCCAGTGGTCCGGTAAGAGGGTTTAGCATCATTCCCGTAGCGTCGGGTATCGGGGCGAGGACCTGGTCTTGTGGAGAACCATCCGCGAGGCTTTTTCCTTATGATTAGCTTGGATGATATGCTTTTGTAGCGATTGAATGCTTTCTGGGTCTATCAGCATTAGCCTAGAATCGTATCAGGAGGGGCCATTCCCCTTTCCTCTAGTCTTTCTACCTTCTCTCCCGCATCAAGTACTTCTTTTTATCTTACGTCTGCTTCGGTCTGTGCTTTGGAGTCTTCGTCCCTCTAGCCCGTAGTCTGTCTATGAGAGCGAGTTCATGTGCTTGCAGTTGTAGAACCATTCGCCTATCGTAAGGGTAAGGGCCATTGCCTTCAGTCGGTAAATAGATCGAGGGGAGGGGGAGTGAGGCTATCATACCAGATGGGCGATCATCTTCTTATGAAGTTATGGCGGGATATCAAGCAGATCTTTATTAAGCAGTGGTTCCAACTCTATCAAATACATGATCGGAGATAGGTCCGGCAATCGAAGAGACAAGCAATCATAGCAGGCACGAAGCACCAGAAAAGGGGTGGAGAACTTCTTTCGTCGAAAGTGCCAGAGGGGCCAACGCCTACCATATGGGAGATCGACCTGTGAGGCAAAGGTGCGGCAAAAAAAGGTCTGGTACCAGCCAAGGTGGAGAATTCCCCCATTTGCTTGCTTTCTATATTCTAATGATAGCCCGCCACCTCCCCGGTAGGGCATCTCCTCTTTGACTCCTCTGATCTTGTACCTAAGGACTATGCTTTACTTTTCCATTAACTTCCTCATATCACGTCTTACTGATATCTTATAGGTAATAGAGTCTCAAAGCAGGGTCCCCCCAATGACAGCCTTCTTGTCTACTCACTTTTGATACTAGTACACCTTTGCGTGGTTTCTGTCTTCACTTTATGGCAATTCTCTCGATCTCTGATAAGTCAGCTAAAGGAAGCAAACTCTAATATAAGTTAGTAGCTTTCACATCCTTCCTATATATAGGAAGTAGCTAAAGCATCCTTACTCTCTATAGTCAGTAGCTTTCGCATCCTTTTCTTATCTATGTTCTTACCTCAAGTTTCTTTCCTTAGGCAGGTTTCACACTAAAGTTGAGAAAAGGCATAATAGAAAAGAAGTGAAAAGAAAAAGAAGTGGCGCTATAGAGTCTGATTCCCTATAATAAATAGAAGTGGAGGGGTTGCTTGCTATTCCCATATCAATCGATGAAAGAGAACTAGGGAGTGGTTAGAAGAAGCTATTTAGGTAACCTTTGCTTAGAGGACCGGCTATACTACTAGTGACTTAGATCTTGTGAGAAAGCAGAAAGTCGGGTGCCCGCAGCTACTTTAAATGTGAAAGGAGTGAAGTTAGCCTATCAGTAAGCACTCCTTCTACTCTTTAGGAATCCCCTGGAAATAGAATGATGAAGTGATGGGTAAGCTCAAGTAATCCCTACCTTCCCTAGAGAACTGAGAAGAGATAGAAGTCAGATTAGCTCTCCAAAATGAGTAGAGAAGAAAGTCTAGCTTCCCAGGGAGTAAAGACGGGAAAGCCTTACCTCTTACGAGATAGAAAGAACCTCAGAGAACGGAAAGAGCCAAGGTCGTAAAGACAAAGGCAGAAAAGCCTAGGTATAGGTAGCGAAAGTCAAGGTACGAGACACCAAGGAGTTAGAAAATAATAGAACCTGTAACGGAAACAGAGTTTTAGCCGGCTCATTAGAGCAAGTGAAATATGCGTCAAATTGGCTTCTTTATAGGATTCTCGTCTGATTGAACAAGAGCGTATGCACCTTAAAAAAAGGGATTCTCGTCTGATTGAACAAGAGCGTATGCACCTTAAAAAAAGGGAAGATCGTATGATTGCACGAGATCGTATGCACCTCCTTTTCTCCTTTATTCCGGGCAATAGATAAGTAAGTGAGTGCCCCGTGTACTTTCCCTATCAATTTTCATGTACTAGTTTTTATTGTATAGAGAAGAAATCTCGGTTCGAAGGTAGGTAGCTTCCTTTCACAAGCCTGTTTTCACTTCCTTATAGAAAGTAGGCTGCTACCGAACTCATTAGCAAGCAAACGGCATCGCCCTATCTCAAGCAGCTCACTACTCACTAAAGTCTATGTGAGAAACCAAGCTATTTCACTCCTGTGGGATTCAAACCCACCGCATAGGCAGCTTTCGAATAGGCCTTGATTACACCGAGTAAGGATGCGAAAGCAACTGACTAAATATAGTCTGGAGCTGGACACCATCTTAAGTAATAGAACTCCCAGTTGTGTTACACGAACCTTTCTTTCTCTTCTGAGTTCTCTTAGATGGGAAATGAAAACGATTAGCCCCACACGAGGTTTGTGAATTAGTGTACGTAGTGCAATCAATGCTCTGGTTCCTAGGGCCGCACCGGCAAGAGAAAGAAAAAGAATGAACGGTAGAACGCGAGGATATAATGCTTTCGGCTGTTCGCCCTTTGGGTGAATAGCGGCATTCCTTACAGGGAATGGTCCCTTAAAGTCTAACCGACCTTCTTGGTCAATAGAGGACTCAGTTCATTTAGTAGCAAGGTTCCCGGGACGGCTTTCTGTAACACGGGTAAATGAAAATGGAAAATTGACGGATTTCGGCTGTTATGCTATTGTTTATTTGTCACATTCCATACCTTTCCAGTGTGATCTACTACATTTCGTTATTGTAGACCTTCGTTCGCGCTGACCCTTCCGTAGCAGGTTTTTTCGGGCGTTTTCTAGGATCAGAAGGAACCGCTATAATGACCACTACGTGCGTTTCATTCTCTTCGATCTTATCTTTGATTGCTTTTTAAAACGTCTTTTTAACTGAACTACAATGGTCTGATTCTTTTGAAGAAGATATGTAGGCAATTCGGCGTATACGCGGATGCGACCCCATCCACTCCCTCCATCCATGGATAAGGATAAAACAGCATCTTTCACTGTTTCGTTGGAAAAACGCAAATCGCATATTGACTTTCTTTCGGCCTACGCTAAGGGTACTTTAAATATTTTGAGATCTTTTTTGTTTTTTTGTTTTTTTTTTATATATATAAAGGCCCCAGAACGCTAAAAGGTGAGGGAACCTGAGTTCTCTTTCTAAAAAATCAAAATAAAAATAAGTGACTATAAGGAACCAACGATTCTCGATTCTTAAACAACCTATCTTCTCCACACTGAATCAGCATTTGATAGATTATCCAACCCCGAGCAATCTTAGTTATTGGTGGGGGTTCGGTCCGTTAGCTGGTATTTGTTTAGTCATTCAGATAGTGACTGGCGTTTTTTTAGCTATGCATTACACACCTCATGTGGATCTAGCTTTCAACAGCGTAGAACACATTATGAGAGATGTTGAAGGGGGCTGGTTGCTCCGTTATATGCATGCTAATGGGGCAAGTATGTTTCTCATTGTGGTTTACCTTCATCTTTTTCGTGGTCTATATCATGCGAGTTATAGCAGTCCTAGGGAATTTGTTCGGTGTATCGGAGTTGTAATCTTACTATTAATGATTGTAACAGCTTTTATAGGATACGTACCACCTTGGGGTCAGATGAGCTTTTGGGGGGCTACAGTCATTACAAGCTTAGCTAGCGCTATACCTGTAGTAGGAGATACCATAGTGACTTGGCTTTGGGGTGGTTTCTCCGTGGACAATGCCACCTTAAATCGTTTTTTTAGTCTTCATCATTTACTCCCCTTTCTTTTAGTAGGCGCCAGTCTTCTTCATCTGGCCGCATTGCATCAATATGGATCAAATAATCCATTGGGGGTACATTCAGAGATGGATAAAATTGCTTCTTACCCTTATTTTTATGTAAAGGATCTAGTAGGTTGGGTAGCTTTTGCTATCTTTTCTTCCATTTTTATTTTTTATGCTCCTAATGTTTTGGGGCATCCCGACAATTATATACCTGCTAATCCGATGCCCACCCCGCCTCATATTGTACCGGAATGGTATTTCCTACCGATCCATGCCATTCTTCGTAGTATACCTGACAAAGCGGGAGGTGTAGCCGCAATAGCACCAGTTTTTATATGTCTGTTGGCTTTACCTTTTTTTAAAAGTATGTATGTACGTAGTTCAAGTTTTCGCCCGATTCACCAAGGAATATTTTGGTTGCTTTTGGCGGATCGCTTACTACTAGGTTGGATCGGATGTCAACCTGTGGAGGCACCATTTGTGACTATTGGACAAATCTCTCCTTTTGTTTTCTTCTTGTTCTTTGCCATAACGCCCATTCTGGGACGAGTTGGAAGAGGAATTCCTAATTTTTACACAGAAAATGAAAACAGATCAAATGATTACCAGTAGACAACTCGTACTACGAAGGAGTGAGATGGACGCTCTCATGGAGACGGATTGGGATTCCTTCCCTTCTTCGGCGGATTCCGCTGCCTCTTCGGCGGCTTCCGCTGCCTCTTCAACAGCGTCCGACGCGCGAAGCGCTCCACTTGACTTTTTCCAATTATACCAAGAAATAGGTAATGAGTGCGGCAGGCTTTTGCGTGAAGCCGGGATGGTATTACCACCGGGCTTGACCATGCCTGAAGCTATTCAGAGAACCTTTGGGGATGAAGCGGTTCGGTTATTATATGGGAATAACATTATTCATTTTAAGCCCGGCTTTCTTAGGGAAACCTACTACGAGATTCTGATAAATAGCATTGATAGTTTGAGATTCCAGGAGCTACTGTATTTGCTGGATGAGTTCAGCAAGGTAGCGTCGTAGTTTAGTAGCTGCTGAACTAACGAAAGAAAAATGGAACCAGATACATTCTTAAAGGAATGCGCTTTGCCTTACACAATATAAAAAAGAAAAAGAGAATAAAAATAGAAAGATGAAGGAACAAAGTTGACACAATCCCTTTCTTTCCGTTGGTCAACAACCAACAAAACAAAATCGTTTAGTTCTTCACTACTCGTACAGGAAGGCCTCTCTTTCTGTATGGGGGGAATCCTTTATTCTCGATCAAGATGCCTCAACTGGATAAATTCACTTATTTCACACAATTCTTCTGGTCATGCCTTTTCCTCTTTACTTTCTATATTGCCATATGCAATGATGGAGATGGACTACTTGGGATCAGCAGAATTCTAAAACTACGTAACCAACTGCTTTCACACCGTACGAACAACATCCGGAGCAAGGACCCCAACAGTTTGGAAGATATCTTGAGAAAAGGTTTTAGCACCGGTCTATCCTATATGTACTCCAGTTTATTCGAAGTCTCCCAATGGTGTAAGGCCGTCGACTTATTGGGAAAAAGGAGGAAGATCACTTTGATCTCTTGTTTCGGAGAAATCAGTGGCTCACGAGGTCATGGAATGTCTCATTTTTTGGTAAAAATCTCCGCAATCTTCCTTTTGATAGCTCTTGTTTCCTATACAGGAAGCGAGAGTTACGTTTTTATGGATGAATTGGCAGAAGCCGTTTCACAGTTTCTTCCCGTTCCCAGAGAAGGCCTTTTAGGTCACCCCGGAAGTCCTACCCCCCCACCTGGAAATTCAGGTGTGGAATTCCTTCCGGGTTCTCTCCCACAAAACGTAGAGACTGGGCACCAAGAAAGAAGGAGCCTTTTAACTTTATTAAAGAAACATCTGCAAAGATACTGCGCTGACCAAAAGGTCGCACAGAAATTTCCTGACCTCCAATTTCAGGAAATTGATATCTTTGCGGAACGCTTAGCCATCGAGGAATTGGAAATAAATGGAAAGCCCGTCGTGGAAGTCGCAGAGCTTACCCGGTATCTCAAACCGTTTCAACGATCAAAATCGTTTTTTAATTCCTTTTTCAATCGATTTTTTGATCAAAGTTGACGGATAAGTCAGAATCAGAATAGGTCCCCAGGGGACAAATCAATAGGAAATGTAATTTGCTTCGTAAGAATCAGAATTCACTTCTATGAAAGACTTTCACGGGAATTGTCTTGATCGTCGGATATCATTGAGAAAGAAATAGGAAGAAGTGTTATCGCCTGCAATTCTTCCCAGCATTAGAATGAGCAGTGGGACTAGGGGAAGGATACATATATTGAATTAACGGAAAGACTCGTTGATACCTCCTTTTAGGATGTAGTCGGAATAACTGTGGGGAATCGATATAGATGAGGCATTACAGATCTTAGCACTTTCCTGCATTCCTGCTGCAAATTCATATGTTGTTCTCAGATGTGGCACTTTCGGAACCGGTACAGAAATGGGTGCTTTTGGGTGTGGGAAAGCTGGCGGGGCCCCAGTAGTTTGAGTAACTAGCCTCTAAGGTTAGCGAGGTTCCTGCTATGGTGAAAGATCTTTCACTATAGTGGGAAGAAGATAGGTGGGAACGAGCAGACCGAGAGCAAAGCAAGTTCTAGTGGTGGGTTGTCTTCCTGGTCCTATTTCAATCTTTTTCATGGTATGGAATTCACTTCATACCTGCAACAGAGGAAAAGCTGCGGTAATGCTTACTCTCCTGGTCAATAGGGCTATTCAAACCAATCCCCCCTAAGCTGTTACTGCAAGAGCTGCAGATCTGATCCTAGAATAGAAGCTCAACCAGTTGCCGGTACTCTTTCATCAGCTGTGGGATGCTTAGACGGTATTAGTGCTTGAGTAAGCGGTGCTTCCTTTCTGTTTGCAATTACCGCTGCAGAATAGTCATCCCTAAAAGAAGCTGTTTTCAAATTCAAATAGGTTGCTTTTAGAATAGGTTGTTCTCGAATAAGCTCTTTGAAAGATAACTGAATGCGTTTAGTCCTTTGGGGATGGGTCTGCCCGCAGGGGCTCTTTTTAGCACTTTTAAGGAAGTGAAGATGAATAGTCGACTTTGTTGCCTGCTTGACTGCTTTCATCTCCTGATGTCAGAAAAGGTGTTCTATCGCATTCTTTTAGCTGCAAGGGAACCATCAGGTTGTAGTGGTTGAAGTAGAGCCAAGCAGCGATGGACTAAGCGAGTCAAATAACGCTGGTGCGAACCATGTTGGATGACGGGTGAGGCTGAGAAATAAGTCCTGCTCTGCTGCCCTGTGTTAAGCAAAGTGAGTTGACTTCGTTTCAGGCCATGTTATTCAGTCTCATGGAACTAAACTCTTAGATGCAGCATGCAGCCGCCTCCATCCATCGGCATACCCTGGCCCGTCAGGGTGCTTCTAACACCTTATCGCATCAATTGAAGTCCACCTTATTGTTGATGAGGCCATTCGATCAATCGGCTCAACCGGATGCGGAAGGGTGGCGGTTTACGATCCTATCTCAACTTTACCTTACCCCCTCCCACCTTCCCTTTTCGCTTCGTATACTCCACTCGTTCCCTTTCTTTCAAAGGAATCCCTTTCTTCTCGACCTAACGACCGAACTAGCGGATGGGAGGCCTTACCTGGTGAACTGCCTTCCTTACCTTAGGCTTTACGAGGACTCATTTTTTGACTTCTCCTTTTAGGCAGTTCTCTCTCTTTCTCGACTTGCAACTCACTTTTCCCTTTATTCCGCTTCGAAAGGGGTGCGAACACTAGCTTTTGGTCAGCGGCTTTCCTCAGCCTCAGAGCCGACAAAAGCTTTTTCTTGATTTAGGAACGAAAGAAGATGGATCCGTTTAAGAAGAATAAGCAGCTATTATTTCCACTTGAATTCGACTCGAAAGGTCTTTCAGTGACCGAGTTCAGTGACCAAGGCTAGGCAACAACTCACTAGTCGAAAAAGACGCAGCTAGTCTTGGGATCAAGGCTTCTTTCCTTTGCTGAATCAGGAATAGCCGACTCCAGGTAAATGCTTTTCCCAGCTCAAAGGCGATGACTAGTAGATTCGGGGGTACCTATAAAGCGAACAAATGTTCCCATGGTCATGATTGTTGACTAAACTGCCCTTTCTCTGATTCCCCTTGCCGACTCTGAACTAACTCATGCTTGAATGTGAACAACCGATAGAAAGCAGCATTTTACTAATTGGATTACCTTCTTCCCTTCCTTATAGTAGGAATTTCTCTCTCGAACCCTAGAACCTTTGGGCTAGGAACCCGAGAAAAGCGAATGTTCAAAGCTTTCAGCGGGCTAGAGTCGTCTTCTTGCTGTTGTTGAATATGTAGTTGTGATCAGCTTAGCAGTAAAGAGCTCTTGTTTAGCGAGAGTCGTATTCGGATTCTGCTTGAGCGGCCTTCTCTCTCTGAGTTACGGCAAAGGTATTTCGGTAAGCCTCGTCATCTAGTATGACCAAAGCATTAGCCCTGTCTCTATCCTTGGGCTAAGGGCGCATAGACTGGAGGTGAGGTAGCTTAGGATGATGAAACCCTACCTTCTAACTTTCGGACTTTCTTGCTGGCTTGACTTCTTGACTTAGAGCTTTCACGTGGCAATCATTGATGGAAAAAAGAGTGATAAAAATAGAAAATAAAGAGGTAGTTGACAGAGGTAGAATCGGCATCTGTCTCGCCTGCTGGAAAGCTTGACTTGGCTATTGAAATCAGCAGCAACAAATCAACTTAATTAAGATGTTGAAGAATCCGTTCTTGGAAGAAGTCCTCACTTACCTTATAGTAAAATATCTGACAACTGATGCGGATTATGTAGCAAATGCCGCTAATGCGTAACACATTGAGTTGGGCTGCTTTCCTTGAGCAGATAGGACACAGCGCCATCAACAGACATACTCGCGAAGAAAGCACCAACCCTGGTGGAACAACACAGCCTCGATTCTCATCTCGTTCACTCACAGAAGACCTTGCCGAGCTCTACTTTCTTTCTTATACCAGGAAGCCTTTCGCTTGTCCCTTCGCACGTGAATCTTGATATCCAGGCTTGAGAGCTTTGATTTCTTCTTTCCTTGGGTTCCTTCCCTCACTTGTTACTAGCTGCTCTTCCAGCTCTCGTATCCGATGAAGAAGAGGCCCAAGGGACATCCATGGACAACCGCCACCCACGTGGTTTAGCTAATTTAATAGCCTTCGGAGAAAAGCGACAAGTACCACTGGACAAGCAAATCACTTTTGGAATCACCTTGAAGGATCCTCTTACGGTGAAATGCCGGAATGATGCTAGGATATCCCAGCTAAACAGAGACGGAAATCTCAGTACTATTCTGGCCAGCGTATGCTTGTTGAATTGAAGGCATACCGCACACTGCTTCAAATAGAAAGATATTGGTTGAATCCAATTCATGATTCCGGTTAGGAATATTCTATTTGTTCAAAATCTTTCCCTGACTTGATTGATGCAACTTGGATACGAGACCACAATTTTCTTTTCTTTTTTCTAAAGCTTGGGATACCCGACTCGAGAACCCCTGAAGCGCACTGGAAGCATCTCAAGGAAAAGAGAGAAGTCAAATATCGTAGGCTTTAGATAAGATTCCCTAGTAGATAGCTAAGCTAAGAGAGTGCTCCGGAAGAGCTAATATTCAAAATTCTTTCCCTTTCTTTCACCGAGGAGGCTAACTAGATAGATGGTTGGTCTAAGGAAGAGAAGAATATGAGCTATATTTTCATCCCTTTTCAGTTCCTTTCCTTATCCTTAGAACAGTAGGGTTTGAAGCTGGCAAAGTCAATCAATCCAGCAGTCAAAGGGGCAAGTGCAGTCACTCAACCAACGCCTTTCAAGCAATATCTTAAGTAGGGGTAGGGCTCTTAGGCAGCAATAGAAATGACTCTGACAACCTGTCTCAATCTTTACCTCTCCAGGATCAAGAAAGACCTCTTCTTCTAATTAAGATTTTTCTCTCTGGGGAGTTTTCAAGCCAATCTATAAGTTTCTTTTCTTTAAAGCCTTGAAGTGAAAATTTTACTTTCAAGTGAAGCAAATAACCTTCGACTTTGGTTGTTTGGCCCGCTTCTGCAACACCTCTCTCGTCAAACGATGCGTAGGGAGAGCCTTCCAAGTCGGATCAAAAGACATCCCTTGGTACAACGGAATATCCCTGACCCGCGGTACATACCGCAACATTAGATCCTTCAGACACCCTTTCATGTCCGAGACCACCTCTGTCATGGCTTCGATATCATCAACAGGACTGATAATGGATGTAAAAGTCGATTTTCGGACTCGCTTGGCTAAGACAATAATCTTAGACAAGGAGAAGAACGACAAATAGAATTGCACAAAAATATCAGCTTCCGTAATATCAATCTTCTATGGAAAGACGGGATGATACGAGGGTAACTGCTCCTAGTGAGAGACACTGGCACTGGTAGCAATTCGGGTTTCACCTTATCGCCAGCATAGGCCTTCTGCAAAGAGGCCGCACACTGCTTTAAATACAAAGCAACGTGCAACCAACCTGATTTCCGACCTAGCCCCTCCGGTCTTGCCAATGAGCTTGTCAACCGAGTCTCAGTGCTTTGGATATTGAACGAATCTACTCTCTGAAATTTCTATTAAAGAGAAGGCCGGTTAGAAAGTCATGCTAGCCGTTTAGTTACCGGCCGGCTAAAAAAGGTGTGCAAGGGTCTGAAAGAGTTCACGCCGCTTTGCAAGCAAGTTGATTAGCTAACAACTTCCAGCGGCCTCGATTCCACTCAAGGATCTCTCTCACGAGAGGCAGTAAGAGCTTCACTATAGCAGTCAAGCAGTGATAGCTCTACAGTCTACCTTTATTCATGTATTTGGCTCCCTGAGCCACCATTTCGTTCGCCCTTCCCTGTCTCACTGAGCCGCCTAACCAAGTAGCTGTCGGCCGTTCTATCATTCGAATCTTCCTTCCTCCCGTCTTGCTGGATCCTGTACCTGCTTATCACTGTGCTCTTGGTAAGGGGGCTTTAGTCTCGGAAGTTTCCTAGCATTGGAGTTTGATCTCTAAGTCGTTCATTCTTCAAGGCATAATCTTTCGTGACAAGCGGAGGAGCAGGCAACAAGAGCAAGTAGAGTGAAAGTATCCTCATGGGCCAAACAAGAAGAGGTTTAGCCCCAACATCAAATTAATGCATTGATGAAAGGCGGTGTAAACATCGTCTATCTCTCTCTCTCTCTCTGACCAAGTGGCTCTTAGGGATTTTGTGAAAGGAGACAGACTTCAAGCTACGAATAAGTCCTATAAAGATCGAGAAGGAAGGGGTCGATAGTTAGCTGCACAGCAAGCAATCCACCTAACGGGAATCAATCCCAGATAAAGTACATAAAGTACATGTGGTCTCGTGATTAGACGAAGAGATTACTCCATCATGCGCACCAAACCAATCCATCTTCTATATACGCAACCTCTGAGATACAAGGAAGATCCATGTCACACAAAAGCTTAGAGATACTCGTGAATGCAAGCTTCTGGAGTGGGATGGATAATCCTGCTTAGATTGTTGGCAAAGAAAAATATCTCCAGAATTCTCTGGAAAACTCTTATTCATTGAGGGAATAGCCCGTTTCCTGAAATATTTCCTTTGAGCAAGTCTCCCGGCGAAAAAGGAAAACAATAGAAGGAAAGGGTAAAACATATTCTATTTTCCGACCTTTTTTTCTCCTAGTCCGGAGATCTAACAGTTGATTAGGTCAGTACCGGAATGCCACTTGACCTTACCGAAGCGCGTTCAGGCCCTCGGTAGCCTATGAATAAGATAATCTGAGGTTCAAATGTCTTTGTGCGTAGTTTGTTCATAGGCGATCTAGTTGGTGCTTAGTCTGTCGACTCTATCCCCGAATCGATAAAAAGTAAGTCTTTCTCGTGTGAATGACTAGTTATAGTTAGGGCCGGTGTCACATGGAAAAGGAAGAGGAAAGATGAATCTGTTGAAGTGAATGGTCCTTGCCCGGATGCTACCTCCATGCAATGAATTTGGTAAACTAGCGTATCTTCATTTCCTTCTTCTCGCCCTCTGATACGTCCACCTACGACCACTTGCTCGATTCCCATCAGGTTTGGAACCCTACCTATCTGACTTTCTTACTTAAGCGCCCTTTGTTCCAGGAGGTGAGGAACGAAGTAGCTCGACTGAAAGGAGAGGAATTGCTTTTTCTCTCCTGATTGGGTTCTTCCTCATCAATCTTCTCTTTCTACCTGGTCTACAATCAACACTTTTGCTTCTGGTCTGATCTTCATCAGCAGCGGCTTTGGCAGTCGTTCCTGAGTTGCCCATTGGGAAATCCCCTTGAATATAACCCTAAAAGATGGTTTAGACTCCTCTCCAAGGTTTGAGATCGCAAAATAGGTAAGTGGGCTAGTCCATGAGAAGTCGACGATGATCCCCTCTATTTTTGTCAGAAGTTTGCTTCACTCATTGTTATTAGTCTTTATTGTGAATGCTAACTTTCCCATCCAATTGGGTTAGTGTTCGGAAAGTGTTCACTTGACCGCTACTGTAATGGGCATGCTCTCAATCATTTGCATTGATTGGCTTCCTTTAGTCTGGCATGATAGTTCTGTGTACCAACCTTGCTACGTAAGAGAGACCGACATGCAAGCGATTACAGCTAGCCTCCTTATCTGCCTTACCAGTAGAGCTAGGGAGGAAGCCACTGATAGCTCTGACCCCTTTCGGATTGGCTCTCCGATCGGATAGGAACTATGCTTTGGTCTGACGGCAATAGGGGTTGTGTATAGAGACCAGAATCGGAAGTATCACCATGCAATGGTTCGTGAACATGGTGAAGTGATTGTCTCAGCTGGAGCCATTGGAAGCCCTCAGCTTCTGCTTCTAAGTGGGATAGGACCAAGGCCTTATCTCTCATCATGGGGAATCCCAGTTGCTCATCATCTTCCCTACGTGGGTCAATTTCTCTATGAACTAGCATTTCCATCCTGTCCATTAGAGCATTCTCCATTCTCTCATACAAGTTGTTGGCATCACTGACTCAGGTGCTTTCATAGAAGCAGCCTCTAATGCCATTCCATTTGCATCTCCAGATCGTTCTGTATTCCTCCGCTGCCATCTTCGCTTTTTGGCTCCTTGTCATTTGATCTGGGGGAATCAACCTCGAAGAAGGGAGCCTAGGAGCGTAGTTTGGCCTGTGTTCCAAATTCAATGCTAAAATTCCAGCTTCAAGCGTTCTGCAGCTCATAATCATATTATGGAAAATGAGGCGTGGGAAAACGGCACCGATTCTGTCCAATAACACAAAAAACTTATTTTTAAGTCCTTCGGCCTTCGCAAACAAACAGCCCGGCCAACCCAAGTAATCCCCCATAACATCAATCAGTACCGCAAAAGGCTCAAAATCTAAGTCTCCAGCAGCTGCGGAGCGGGGGATAAAGGAACAGCAGGATTACAACATTGCACAGGATCAATCAGAATGCGGGAGCGCAGAGCCTTTAAGAGATAGGGGGTGCGGGAGCATAATACTAAAGACTCAAGATTCCCCCCGGTTTTTCATGCAGATTTGACCATGGTGTGCACCCCCCTTAACTTAACCCCTATTATGTAAGGGGGACCTTCGGCGGGATAAAAGAGAGTGCGGGAAAAGCAGCTACAGATACAGGACAAAAGAAGGAGTGGCGCACTTAAAGAGTAAAAAAGTACATCGTAGCGCAAAAGAGCATCCCGCAGAAAGAGGATCCCGCAGAAAGTTTCCACCTTTCTGTCCAGCTGAAAAATGGAATGCAATAGTCTAAGATGCTTAATAGCTCCAACAAGCGCGAAAGCCGTTGCTTCTTGCTTTCGAGCCCAAGCCTACGTTTGCTTAGTAAGGTTGCTTCTTTTTATATCTCCTCAAAAAAGTAAAGGCGCGTTAGCGCTTTTTATTTATTTTCTTTTTCAATAAGGGGCGGAGCTTGAAGAAGCGAGTCTATCAGAGAAAAAAGTGCTAGTTGTAGCGCGCTAGCGCACATTTGACTAAAAACATGGAAAGTCAAGGCTCTGGGCAACGAGTGGGAGGGAGCCTTGACTTGAAGCATTGTACAAGTGCTTAAGGCTCCTTCGGGCCATGGGCACAACTATCATATAAGGCAAGGCTTGGAAGCAAGCTACCAGCGCCTATCGGCGGGAACTGGGCTTGTCTTGGTTAGTAGTGCCCGCCCATTCTGTCTCGCCTGCCCGCCGACCCATGAATTCTTCAGAGCGGGCCGGCAGGCCGGGCGTACGGGAACCGTCGAAGAAGTGCCTCAACGCGCTGCAGCCGCTACTTCTCCTCCTTTTATGCAATTATGAACTACACTTAACTTTATCGATTCCAAGGCAACTTATCCTTTTGGAGCTGACGTAACAAACTACGCGATCCCCCCAATGAAGCCAACATAAATCCGATCCGAATAAAGAAAATAAAAGGCAGTTTCATTATGGTAGTATACCAGCCACCTGTTCTGGAACTGGAAGTTCCAATCGGAGCATATAGATCCGTAAATGGATTTGTATGTATAGCCACTTCAGTCGTGTTTGTCGTTTCTTGAAAGTATCTTTTTTCTGGGAACATGGTCAACCAGAAATTCTTATGTTCGTGATTCTTCATCCACCGATGCAGAAAATGCTCCAGTTTTCCATTCTCATATGAGGCCGGAAAGTTTATTGGCAACAGGTCGACACGAAGTGATTCATCATCCTCAAACATGAGCCGATCGTTAGTTAGGGACGGTTTATAGATCAGAAAATTCCCACAAATTGAATGAAAAGTGGGTCCATGTAAATAATCGAGACCTTGCAAACAACAACGCTCCTTCCCCATATGGAGTTCGGAACCCAAAGGCAATCGTTGAGTGAACTGTATCTTCTTTGTGTTAGTTAACCTAAGCCGCACCCTTACTGCTGGGATGGGGCTCGGCCCCCGAACCGTACATGGGACGAGTTTCTGCCTCATACAGCTCGGACCGAAACCCGGGGGAAGTTTAGGAGAGATGGAGAGAGCCAGCAGCTG